CAGCAATCCTTTAAAGAGTGCGTAATAGCTCACTGGTCGAGTAGTCCTGCGCCGAAAATGAATGGGACTAAGTAATTTGCCGAAGCTGTGAGATTAAAAAATTAATAATTAAATAATCGGTAGGGGAGCGTTCTGTTGTAGATTGAAGCGTTAGCGTAAGCGGGCGTAGACGAAGCAGAAGTGAGAATGTCGGCTTGAGTAGCGAAAACATGGGTGAGAATCCGATGCCCTGAAAACCTAAGGTTTCCTCCGGAAGGCTCGTCCGCGGGGGGTAAGTCAGGACCTAAGGCGAGGCTGAAAAGCGTAGTCGATGGATAATGGGTTAATATTCCTATACTATTCTTTATTGACAACGAGGGACGAAGACAGCTAGACTAGCCAAATATTGGTTATTGGTTTAAGTATACGAGGTGTTGAAAAGTAGAGAAAATACTTTGAGCTAAGTTATGAATACGGAATAATGTGTGCATTATCTGAAGTAGTTGATGTTATGCTTCCAAGAAAAGCTTGCACTGTCATAAATAAAGAATACCTGTACTCTAAACCGACACAGGTGGGTTGGTAGAGTATACCAAAGGGCGCGAGATAACTCTCTCTAAGGAACTCGGCAAAATAACCCTGTAACTTCGGGAGAAGGGGTACCTATTAGGTTGCAATAACAAGGTCCAAGCGACTGTTTACCAAAAACACAGGTCTCCGCTAAGTTGTAAGACAACGTATGGGGGCTGACGCCTGCCCAGTGCCGGAAGGTTAAAGAAGTTGGTTAGTTATTAACGACGCTGATAACTGAAGCCCCGGTGAACGGCGGCCGTAACTATAACGGTCCTAAGGTAGCGAAATTCCTTGTCGGGTAAGTTCCGACCCGCACGAAAGGCGTAACGATTTGGACACTGTCTCAGAGAGAGACTCGGTGAAATAGACTTGTCTGTGAAGATGCGGACTACCTGCACCAGGACAGAAAGACCCTATGAAGCTTTACTGTAACTTGAAATTGGTTTCGGGTTTTATTTGCGCAGCATAGGTGGGAGGCTTTGATGTTAGTCTTCCGGGATTAACGGAGCCATCAGTGAGATACCACTCTAATAAAACTAGAATTCTAACCTTATATCGTTAGCCGGTTAGGGAACAGTTTCAGGCGGGCAGTTTGACTGGGGCGGTCGCCTCCTAAAAGGTAACGGAGGCGTACAAAGGTTTCCTCAGATCGGTCAGAAATCGATCTTAGAGTGCAAAGGCAAAAGGAAGCTTGACTGTGAGACCTACAAGTCGAACAGAGACGAAAGTCGGTCTTAGTGATCTGGCGATATTGAGTGGAAAAGTCGTCACTCAACGGATAAAAGTTACTCTAGGGATAACAGGCTGATCTCCCCCAAGAGTTCACATCGACGGGGAGGTTTGGCACCTCGATGTCGGCTCATCGCATCCTGGGGCGGTAGTACGTCCCAAGGGTTGGGCTGTTCGCCCATGAAAGCGGTACGTGAGCTGGGTTCAGAACGTCGTGAGACAGTTCGGTCCATATCCGGTGTAGGCGTTAGAGTATTGAGAGGATTCTTCTTTAGTACGAGAGGACCGAGAAGAACATACCGCTGGTGTACCAGTTATCATACCAATGGTAAACGCTGGGTAGCTACGTATGGAAAGGATAACCGCTGAAAGCATCTAAGTGGGAAGCCCACCTCAAGATGAGTACTCTTATTGTGAAAACAAGTAAGATCACGGCAAGACTAGCCGTTCCTATTCTCTTGGGGATAGTTGTAAGATAGGCATCAAGTAGAAGTATAGTAATATATTAAGCTGAGATGTACTAACAGATCGAGGACTTGAACTTTTTTCTAGCTTTAAAAATTATCGTCTTGGTGTTTAAAGGATAGTGGAACCACATTGATCCATTTCGAACTCAATGGTGAAACACTATAACAGTAACAATACTTAAGGAGGAGTCCTTTGGGAAGATAGCTTATGCCTGGACTTTTAAACCCCTAAAGAGGTTAATATTAAAAAAATCAAGAAATTTGAAAAACTATTCCTTAAGGTTTTAGAATTTTTGTTTAATGGTAATGGAATATGCGATTATAGAAGCAAGTGGTCGGCAGTTCTGGGTAGAACCTAAAAAATTTATTGAATTTAATAGATTAATCCTCAAAATCGGTAGTACAATTTTAATCCGACGAATTTTATTTGCCAAAAATAAAACGACTACTCACATTGGTCAGCCTTACTTAAAAAATATTTTAGTAAAAGGAAAAATCAGTAAACATTTTTTAGGACCTAAAATCCTTGTCTTCAAAATGAAGCCAAAAAAGAAGTATCGTAAAAAGATTGGCCATAGACAAAAAATGACAAGATTATTAATTCATAAAATTGAATAAAACTTTTTTTAATATTGAGATTAGTGTACTGATATTTTAAGCTTTCTATTATTAACTTGGCTTATATGTTGACCACTTTCATTAATATGGTAGAATATAAGGAATATTATTTTAATTACAAAATATAAACTTGGAGTATAAATAATTGTGTCTATTGGAATATTGGGAAATAAAATTGGGATGACGCAAATTTTTGATAAAAATGGTTTAGCTTTACCAGTTACTGTTGTAAGTGTTGGTCCATGTTTTGTCACCCAACTTAAAACAGAAAAAATTAATGGTTATGATGCAGTTCAAATTGGTTATTCAAAAGGACGAACTTCAAAATTTAGCAAAGCAGAATTAGGTCATTTAAAAAAAAATGGATTATCACCTTTATTTCATTTATGTGAACATAGAGTAACGGATATAAAAGATTATTCATTAGGACAAGTATTAACGATAAATAAATTTAAAGTTGGTCAATTTGTTAATGTAACTGGGAAATCAATTGGAAAAGGTTTTAGTGGAAATCAAAAAAGACATAAATTTAAGCGTGGTCCGATGACGCATGGTTCAAAAAATCATAGGGCCCCAGGGTCCATTGGTCCTGGAACTACTCCAGGGAGAGTTTTTCCTGGTAAATTGATGGCTGGACAATTAGGTGCAAAAAAAATTACGGTATCTAAATTAGAAATTTTAGGTATTGATAGTAAACAAAACCTTTTAATTTTAAAAGGCAGTGTCCCAGGAAAACCTGGAAATTTATTAAATATTGTTATTTCAAAATAACCTTTTTTACAAAAAATTTATAAACTCCCATTTTCTAAGTAACTCAACATAGTCGGATATTACTTTTTGCAATTAATTGAAGGAGAAGCAGTGATACAGGGTAACATATTAACTTAAACTTTTTTATTCAATATTTTTATGTCGCATTAAATTACTTAATTAAATGAGGTTTATTCATGATCACATTTTTGAACTTTTATAAACGCTTAACGGAAAAATCAAGTTCTAGAAAAGATAAAGTTTTAACTTTTCCTATTAAATTTTTAACAGGAGAAAATAATAAAGAAATAGCAACTTTAACTTTAAAAGTAAAAGAAGGACAAGAAACAGATAATTACATTATTTATCGTGCATATGTTGCCCAAAGAACAAATGAGCGACAAGGAACCAGAAATACTTTAACTAGAGCTGAAGTTAGAGGTGGAGGTCGTAAGCCTTGGCGACAGAAGGGGACAGGCAAAGCCCGTTCAGGATCAAATCGATCACCTCTTTGGAAAGGTGGGGGTGTTTCTTTTGGGCCTAAACCGAAAACATACACTAATAAAATAAATCGTAAAGAATGGCAATTAGCAATACGTGCATTAATTCTATTAAAAGAGCCAATTATTACTGTAATAGATTATGATTTTAGTTCTTTAGAAAATAAAACTAATATTTTTATTCAGTTATTTAAAGTGTGTAATATAGGCTTTTCAAAAAATATAACAATTATTTTGCCAAACATAGAAGATAATTTAGTTAAAGCAACTAGAAATATAAAAACAGTTACTCTAATGCGTGCTGATACTTTAAATTTAATCACATTATTGGGATCGGACCATTTATTTATTAGTAAAGATAGTTTAAAAATAATCGAGGAAACTTATAATGGCTAGAATAAATTTTAGTTCAAGTATTGATTTGATCAAATATCCTCTTATAACCTCTAAAACAAATTTATTATTTGAACATAATCAATATACATTCTTAGTAGATCCTAGGCTAAATAAAGTAAATATAAAAAAGGCAATTGAATTTTTATTTGATGTAAAAATAATTAAAATTAATAGTTGTAATTTACCTAAAAAAAAACGTCGTATCGGAAAAGTTAGCGGTATTAAGCCACAATATAAAAAAGTAATAGTTAAATTAGCGAAAGATAATAAAATTGATCTCTTTTCTAATAACTAGTAACTAGGAAAAAACTATTAAATAAAGAGAAAGAGGAGAGACATTTATGGCTATTCGCATTTGTAAAGTCTATACTGTTGGTACAAGAAATACTATTTTTTCTTCCTTCGATGAAATTACTAAATCAAAACCAGAGAAAAATTTAATTGGAAAAAATCATCGAAAAAAAGGACGTAATAACCAAGGTTTAATTACAACTCGCCACCATGGTGGGGGCCATAAAAGACGCTATCGTATGATAGATTTTAAACGTAACAAACACAATGTTGTTGGTTTAGTTTTTGCTATAGAATATGATCCAAATCGTAATTCTAGACTTGCATTAATTCATTATGAGAATGGTGATAAAACTTATATTATTTGTCCAGATTCTTTAAAAATAGGTAGCAAAATTATGTCAGGACCAAATGCTACTATTGAAATTGGAAATGCTTTACCTTTAGAAAAGATACCTTTAGGTACCTCTGTTCATAATATAGAATTATCTTATAATAAAGGAGGACAAATTGTTAGAGCTGCAGGAACATCTGCCCGTATTTTAGCAAAAGAAAATAATTATGTAACAATACGTTTACCTTCTAAAGAAATTAGAATTATTCATAAGAATTGCTATGCAACAATTGGAATTGTTAGTAATAGAGATCATAATAATATCAAATTAGGAAAAGCTGGGCGTAAGCGATGGCTTGGGATTAGACCAACAGTTCGTGGTTCCGTAATGAATCCTTGTGATCATCCTCATGGCGGTGGTGAAGGACGGGCAACAATTGGTCGATCAAAAGCATATACACCTTGGGGTAAAGCTGCACTTGGCGTTAAAACAAGAAAGAAAGATAAGTATAGTAATATTTATATCGTTCGTCCTAGAGTTTAAGACTAAATATTCGTTTTATTTTTTTATAATTTTATCTTTAAATAAATTTATGACGAGATCTTTTCGTAAAGGCCCTTTTATAGCTTATCATTTGTTACAGAAAATTGAGAAAATTAATGAAACAGGAAAAAAAAAATCTATTAAAACTTGGTCTCGCTCATCAATAATTATTCCATCAATGATTGGTCATACAATATCAGTATATAATGGGAAAAAGCATATACCACTTTTTATTTCTGATCAGATTATTGGACATAAATTAGGAGAATTTATACCAACTAGAAATTTTCGTTCACACATTAAAAGTAGTGATAGACGGTTAAAAAAAAAATAAAATTTAAAACCTAAGTAACAAATAATAACTAAATGAAAAATAAACAAACAGCAAAAGCTGTCAGCAAATATATTAGAATATCATCAAACAAAGTTCGACATGTTTTAGATCAAATTCGTGGGCGTTCTTATTTAGAAGCATTAATGTTGTTACAATTTATGCCATATCGAGCTTGTGGACCTATTTGGCAGGCATTAAATTCAGCCGCTATAAATGCAGAGAATAACAATGGTTTAAATAAAGAAGATCTAATAGTTAAAAGGGTATTTGCTGATCAAGGTCCAATTTTAAGAAGATTTAGACCACGTGCTCAAGGAAGAGGAGACCAGATCCGTAAACCGACCTGTCATATTACCATAATTTTAGAAGCTACTAATTACTAAATTCATAATTAAATTTTTAATAAAATTAAAACACGACTAAATAATGGGACATAAAACACATCCTTTAGGCTTTCGGCTGGGAATCGTAGAAGAAGATAGATCATTATGGTATAGTAAGACCAATTCTTATCCTTCTTTTTTAAAAGAAGATTATAAGGTTCGAGAATATATCTCTGAATTTTTCCTTTTAAATAAAGTTAGTTATTCAGGTATTACTAACCTTATTATTAAACGTGACGAGAGAAAAAAACGAATATATATTGAAATACAATCCGTTGTCCCTGGACGTATCGTAGGTAAATCGGGAGCCTTTTTACGAAAATTAGATGAAGAGCTTAGTATCCTTCTAAAAAATAAGAAAGTTTTAATTAATATTGTTGAAATTAAAAATCCATATACAGAAGCTAGTATATTAGTTGATGTTTTTATGAAAAAACTTAGAGAAAGAATTTCATTCCGTATGTGTATTCGAGCAATTCTTACCCGTTATAGAATGCACAATGAGCTAAAAGGGATTAAAGTTCAAATTGCTGGTCGATTAAATGGCGCAGAAATTGCTAGAACCGAGTGGGTTCGCGAAGGACGTGTACCTCTCCAAACTTTACGCGCTAATATTGATTATTCGTATAAAACTGCTCAAACAACATACGGTATTTTAGGAATTAAAATTTGGCTTTTTAAAGGTGAAATATTAACAAAAAAAATTATTTAATAAAAAAATGCTTAGTCCTAAAAAAACAAAATTTAAAAAACAACATCGGGGTAGATTAAAAGGAAAAGCCTCAAGAGGAAATAATATTAATTTTGGAGAGTATGCTCTGCAAGCATTAGAACCTACGTGGCTAACTTCACGGCAAATTGAAGCTACAAGAAGAACTATAACACGATATACGAAACGCGGTGGTAAATTATGGATAACAGTTTTCCCAGATAAACCAATAACTGCTAGAGCTGCTGAATCTAGAATGGGGTCCGGGAAAGGTTCGGTTGAATATTGGGTTGCAGTAGTCAAACCTGGGCATATTTTGTTTGAATTGAGTGGCGTCCCTTTAAAATTAGCAAAAGAAGCATTACAAATTGCTTCTTATAAACTCCCAATTAAAACAAAATTTTTAACAAAGATAAATTAAAAGAGAGAGTTACAACTTAATATGAGTTTACCAAAAATCAATGAAATTATAATGTTAAGTCAAAGTGAATTAGAAGATGAAATTTTAAATGTCAAAAAAGAATTATTTAAATTGCGTTTAAGACGTGGAACAAAACAAAAACAATTTTTTAAATCTCATCAATTCAAGCATAGTAAACATAGGTTAGCCCAATTGTTAATGATACAAAAAAGTAAAATTGATATATAGAGATGCATAATCGGAATTATAGAAGAAGGTTTAAAAATTTAGTTAAAGAAGGATAACACATGTATAATAAATTGCAAAGAGTTGGAATTGTTATAAGTAATAAAATGCAAAAAAGTGTTGTTGTTGCAGTTGAATATCGTTATAAACATAAGTTTTATTCAAAAATTATAGTGAGAACAAAACGTTATTTAGCTCATGATCCAGAGGATAGTTGTAATATTGGGGATCAAATTTTGTTAGAAGAAAGTAGACCATTAAGTAAAAAGAAGCGTTGGATAGTGAAAAAAATATTAAATAAAGCAGTAATAGTTAATTAATATTCTAAAAATTTATTATGATACAACCACAAACGTATTTAAATGTAGCCGATAATACAGGTGCCAAAAAAATTATGTGCATTCGTGTGCTCGGCGGTAGACGTAAATATGCAAAAATTGGTGATATTATTATTGGAGTTGTTAAAGAAGCAACCCCAAATATGCTAACTAAAAGATCTGACATAGTTAAAGCTGTAGTTATTAGAACAAAAAAAGAGGTTTCAAGAAAAGATGGTACTAGTATTAGATTTGATGATAATGCTGCTGTTATTATTAATATAGATAAAAATCCTAAAGGAACAAGAATTTTTGGTCCAATTGCAAGAGAAATTCGTGACAAGGATTTTACTAAAATTGTTTCATTAGCTCCTGAGGTTATTTAAATGAAAAAGAAAGCTAATAGAAGATTAAAACCACACGCAAAAATAAAAATAGGTAAAAAAGTAAAAATAATTTCGGGTAGAGAAAAAGGGAAAGTAGGTCTTGTAAAAAAAATTTTAAAACAAAACAATCGTCTTATTATTGAAGGTATTAACATAAGATTTAAACATATAAAACCTACCCAAACTGGACAAGCTGGAGAAATTAAGAGGATTGAATTTCCAATCCATAGTTCAAACGTATCACTTTATGCGGAGTAATTTACTATGATAAACAATAATGAAATCAACACAAAAAATTTAAGGTTGTTATATAAAGATTTAATAGTTGGAAATTTGATTAAAGAATTTGATTATAAAAATAATCACCAAGTTCCAAAATTAGTTAAAATTCAACTTAATCGTGGACTAGGTGTAGAGGGACAAAATAATAAAACTTTACAAAAATCTATTGAGGAAATACGTTTAATTAGTGGTCAACAGCCAATTTTAACAAAGGCAAAAAAATCTATAGCAGGTTTTAAAGTCCGAGAAGAAATGACTTTGGGGATTACTGTAACTCTCCGAAGTACAAAAATGTATGCTTTTTTAGAAAAATTAATTCATCTCGTTTTACCAAGAATTAGAGATTTTCGAGGTTTAAGCTTAAAAGGATTTGATCGTAATGGTAATTATAATTTTGGCTTAAAAGAACAATTAGTTTTTCCTGAAATTAGTTATGAAAATGTTGATCAAATAAAAGGTCTTAATATCTCTATAGTAACAACAGCAAAAACGAAAAATGAAGGAATTGCTCTTCTAAAAGAATTTGGTTTTCCCTTAACTACTTAAAAAGGAGTATTAAAATATAATGACCACAGATATTCTTGCAGATACATTAACGCGTATCAGAAATGCAAATATGGTTCGTCATCAAATCGTTCGAGTAATAAATACTAAAATAACCTTCGCAGTTGTAAAAATTCTAAAAGAAGAAGGTTATATTTCTAAATTTGAAGAAATTGAGATCGCTAATCGAAAATATTTATTACTTTGTTTAAAATATCATATTCAAAAACGACAACCAATTATTACAGGCATTAAAAGAATAAGTAAACCTGGTTTAAGAATTTATGTAAACAAAAGTAATCTACCCAATGTTTTAAATAATTTAGGAATAGCAATCCTATCAACTTCAAAAGGCATTTTAACTAATAATAAAGCGAAAAAATTAGGCGTTGGTGGTGAAATTATTTGTTATATTTGGTAATAAGGGTTTAAATTTATATGGGAAGAATAGGTAAATTACCAATAAAGGTACCATCTAATGTTCAAGTGGAAATAAATCAAAAAATTATTCAGGTTTCAGGCCCCCATGGTAAGCTTTTTAGAACAATTTCAGACTTAATTTCCATTAAATATAGTGGAAATAAGATTTATCTCAACAAAAATGAAAATACCAGAATTGCAAATCAGCTTTATGGGTTAACACGAACATTAATTAATAATATGGTAATCGGGGTTTCACAAAAATTTGAACGCACACTTCAGCTTGAAGGTGTTGGTTATCGTGCTCAAATAAAAGATAAAGATTTGATTTTAAATTTAGGTTATAGTCACCCTGTTTTGATAAAAATACCTTTAGGGATTAATATTAAAGTAGAGAAAAACATAGTAATTATTATCACAGGATTTGATAAAGAAATTATTGGTCAATTAGCTGCAACAATAAGAAATAAACGTCCTCCGGAACCATACAAAGGTAAAGGTATATTATATAAAGGTGAAATTATTAAACGTAAAGTAGGGAAATCAGGGAAATAATAAATTATGGGAAAACGAGAAAGAAAAAGAATTAAAGGTGATCATAATAAACCGCGTTTAACAGTGTTCCGTTCTAATAAACATATTTATGCTCAAGTAATTAATGATTATGATTCAACAACAATTACTAGTTGTTCTACTTTAGAAGTTGAAGTAAAAGCAAAATGTGAAAAAACTTGTAATAAACCGGCATCTAAAATTGTTGGGGAAATTATTGGAACGCGACTAATGAAGAAAAATATTAAAGAAATAGTTTTTGATAGAGGGAAAAAATCCTATCATGGTAGGATTAAGGAATTAGCTGAAGGTGCAAGATTAGTTGGATTGAGTTTTTAATAATTAGAATTTTTAAATATAAATTTATTAAATCTTTTAGCATATTTATGACCACTGAAAATAAAAAAAGTAGTTGGGAAAAAAGGGTAGTTAAAATTTCAAGAGTTTCTAAAGTGGTAAAAGGTGGTAAAAAAATTAGCTTTCGAGCAACAGTTGTCGTTGGTGATATAGAAAAAAAGCAAGTTGGGGTAGGGGTTGGTAAAGCTAAGGACGTTAGCACAGCTGTAAAAAAAGCTGAGACTGATGGAATCAAAAATGTAATAAATGTTCAAATAGCTGAAGGAAAAACTATACCCCATGCTACCTTTGGAATAGAATGTGGTTCCAAAGTTTTTATTAGACCTGCAGTTCCTGGGACGGGTGTTATTGCTGGTGGTTCAGTACGTATTGTTTTAGAATTAGCTGGGATTAAAAATATTCTCTCAAAACAACTCGGTTCGAATAATTCTTTAAATAACGCTAGATCTACTATAACAGCTTTAAAAAGTTTATCTACGGTTAAACAAGTAATGGAAAAACGACAAATCTCCTTAGAACAAGTATTGGGAAAATAAAAATTCCTAAAGATATTTCTAAAAAATTTACTTGTTAATATAAAAAATAAAAATAAAATTTCTTTAAATTTTTGTATGACATTAGAACAATTACGAAGTAAGAATACGCCCTCTTTTGGAAAACGTTTTTTTTTGACTCTTGGTTTACTTACACTAGTTCGGGCAGGTAGCTTTATACCGTTACCATATATAGATACAAAAACTTTTTCTCCGTTGTTAGAACCGAATACTTCAACAACAGCAGTTGCCACAATTTTAAATAGTTTTTCTGGTGGTGGCAATGCCTCTTTTAGTATTTTAAGTCTTGGTATTTTACCCAATATAAACGCTTCTATAATAATTCAACTCTTTACAACAATTAATCCAGCCCTTCTAAAATTACAAAAAGAAGAAGGAGGATATGGTCGACGTAAACTTACAGACTATACAAGATATTTAACACTTTTTTGTTCTATTGTTGCAAGTGTTATTGCAACTTATAGTTTTCGTCCATTAATATTTAATTGGAATATTTTAGTGTTAACCCAAATAAGTTTGACTTTAATTGCAGGTTCAATGATTATATTATGGTTTAGTGAACTAATTACTAAAAACGGAATTGGTAATGGTACCTCAATATTAATTTGTTTTAATATTGTTTCTAATTTTCCAGCTCAACTTCGATCAATAATAGTAGTTTTATCAAAACAAAACATTGCAATTACTATTCTTATTAGCGGAATATTTTTATTAACCACAGTTGGGTGTATTTATATAAATGAAGCAATAGTCAAAATACCATTAGTTACAGCAACGCAATTATTACGAAATATCAATAATTTCTGGTTATGGAATGAAAGTATTTTACCTCTTCGGGTTAATCAAGCAGGTGTTATGCCTTTAGTGTTTACATCTTCTATTATGGTAATCTTATCGTCTTTTACAACATTTCTTTATGGGCAATTACTTAACATAGAATTATTTTCATTTTTAAATTATCTTTCAACAAATTTAACTTTAGGAATTGGGAAGATTTTTTATTGGTTTACTTATGCAGTTATAGTTTTTTTTTTTACATCATTTTATTCCACTATTTTTTTAGATCCAAAAGATATGACAGAGCAATTTCGTAAAAATTCTGTAACGATAAAAGGTCTTACTCCTGGAAAGCCGACAAAAGAGTATTTATCACTAACTATTAAAAGGTTAACTATTTTAAATGCAGGTTTTCTTGTTGTTGTTCTTATATTACTTAATTGTTTAGAATATTTATTACCAATAGGTGATTTAAATTTACGTGGGTTTGGTTTAACTTCTCAACTTATTTTAGTTAATGTTTTAGTAGATACTTTTAGGAAAGTACAAAATTTATTAAATGCTGAAAATATACTTTAAAATAAAATAATTTAACGCTAATTGAAATTAAAATTATATAATTTATTTAAATATGAAAGTTAGACCTTCAGTAAAAAAAATGTGTGAAAAATGTAGAATTATACGACGCCATGGTAGGGTACAAGTAATGTGTAGTAATCTTAAACATAAACAACGACAAGGTTAAATTAAAAAAGAAAGGAGAGAAAATATGGTTCGATTTCTTGGACGAGATCTAGCAAATAATAAAAAGATTAAGTATGCTTTAACAGCAATTTATGGAATTGGTTTATCTCGAGCAACAGAAATTTTAGATAAGGCAGGATTAGAAAGCTTAGATCAAGAAAGAATTAGAACTAAAGATTTATCTGGTGAAAATATTAGTAATATCCGAAAAGTATTAGAAAAAGATTATCAACTTGAATCCGATTTATACCGTTTAACAAATTTGAATATAAAACGTTTAATGGAAAATGGTTCTATTAAAGGTCGTCGACATCGAGCAGGTTTACCAGTTAGAGGCCAGCGAACAAGAACTAATGGAAGAACTCGACGAGGAGTAAAAAAAATAGTGGTAGGAAAAAATAAATAAATAAATAAATAAATAAATAAATCATACTTAAAATTTATAATCCCAGATTGGGGTATCTAAAAAATGAAAAAAAAAATAAAGCGAACTATAGTTACTGGAACTATGCATATTCACGCTACCTTTAATAATACAATTGTAACAATAAGTGATTTAAATGGAAATACATTATCATGGGCATCATCAGGAACTGTTAATTTTAAAGGTTCTCGAAAGGGTACCCCATTTGCTGCACAAAAAGCAGCGGAAAAGGCTGCTTTAATAGCTAAAGAATCTTATGGTCTTAAAAGACTAGAAGTTGTTGTAAAAGGCTCAGGACCAGGCAGAGAACCAGCTATTAGAGCAGTTTACCAAAAAGGAATAAGAGTGGTATCAATAAAAGACGTAACATTTATACCTTATAATGGCTGTCGTCCACCAAAACGTAGAAGAGTTTAAAAGCCTAGAGTTAAAAAATAATGTAATATGATAAAATGATAATAATAAATAAAAATAAGGAGGTCATTAATGAAAAATCTTAGTAAATGCACATGTAAATGTGTTGACTCAGATTTGTTAAGTCCCAATGAGCTTTACGGGCATTTTGTTTTTACTTCATTAGAGGAAAGTGAAGGTAGTACGATTGGTAGTATGTTAAGACGTGTTTTATTATCAAATTTATATGGGCTTAAAATTACTGGTCTCCGAATACCCAATATGACACATAACGAATTTAACCTTGTAGAGGGAATACGTGAAGACTTACTTGAAGTTATATTAAACTTAAAAGAGGTTATTTTTAAAGATAATAATAAATATGATCAATCTTATCATGGTTTAGTATACATCCAAGGACCAGCTGTAGTTACGGCTGGTTGTATAAAATTTTCTGAGGGTATTGAAGTATTAAATCCAGGTCAGTATTTATTAACAATTTCTGATAAATCAGTTGTTGAAATACATTTAAAAATAGAATATGGGAAAGCCTATGTTTTAGCTACAGATCAAAAACTCGAAGGCTCAACATATTTCTTTCCTATTGATTCTAATTTTGCTCCGGTTTTAAAAGTAAATTTTTATGTTAAAGCATTACCACAACCTAATGAAAATAAAGATGTGGAACTTCATCTTGAGATTTTTACAAATGGTAGTTTGTTACCTCATCAATCACTTATACAAGCAAAACATATAATAGGGTATATGTTATCTACGATTAATAAAATTGAGTTTTGTTCTTTAGGGCAATCGGTTAGTGAAGAACCAGTTAGAAAAATTCTTGAAAAAAAAAGAGATTTAAAAAAAGAAAGAAAACTCAAATCTACTAAAGTAAAAAAAGAAAAAACCATAAAAGCAAAAAATTTCATACCTAAAAAAAAAACAGTTAAAGATATTGAAAAACAGACACCCGAAGAATTATTGTTAAGAAGAGTTAATGATATGGATAGTGGTTCTCTAGAATGCTTAAAATTATCAGATCGAATAATTAAAGCTTTAAATAAAGCTAATATTAATTATACATGGGAATTAATGGATTATGATTTAGCTGGCCCTCCTTATTTAATAAATATAAAAGGGTTAGGCCCTAAATCAGTAGCTGAAATAGAAAAAAGTCTGCGTATGTTTTATGAACCACCTTCCTAATTAATTTAATTAATAATTTTATACTATTACAATTTTTTAATCATATTTAACGTTATTATATAATTTAATATTAGTACTATTATTATGAAAGAGACTTTTGTTCCTTCGAAACTTGATTTAAAACAACACTGGTATATAATTGATGCAAAAGATAAATGTTTAGGTCGATTATCTACACAAGTTTCTAATTTATTAAGGGGGAAAAATAAAACTATTTTTACACCTTCTCAAGATATTGGGGACTATATTATAATAATTAATGCAAATAAAATAAAGGTAAGCGGAAAAAAAAGACTCCAGAAAATATATTTTCGTCATTCTGGTCGACCAGGAGGAAAAACGATTGAAAATTTTGAAGATTTACAATCCCGTCTTCCAGAACGTATTATTGAAAAGGCTATCAAAGGAATGCTTCCAAAAAATCATTTAGGTCGAAAATTATTCACCAAATTAAAAGTATACAAAGGGAAAGAACACCCCCATATGGCTCAAAAACCTAAAAATATAGAATTAAAATAATTAAAGTTTATGAAAAATACAAACCAAGGAACTTCTAAAATTTATGGAATTGGTCGAAAAAAAGAATCTACAGCAATTGTTTACTTAATACCTTTTTCAGATTCAACTTCTCAAATAAACTGTGAAGTAAATGGCTATAAAGCAGAAAATTATTTTCAAGAAAATTTTACTTATTTAAATCATATAAACTTACCATTAAAAAAGGTAAAATTAGAGAAAAAGTATAAAATTATTGCAAATGTTAAAGGTGGTGGTTTAACTGGTCAAGCAGATTCAATAAGACTAGCAATTGCTAGAGCTCTTTGTAAGATTGATAAAGTAAATTTTCGACCTATCTTAAAATTTGGAGGCTTTTTAAAACGCGACGCTAGAATTAAAGAACGTCGTAAATATGGTTTGAAAAAAGCACGAAAAGCTCCTCAATATTCAAAACGATAATTAAAAATTAATATTTTATTATTAAAAACATTATTTTTATTTTTTATGCCAAAAGAAAATATACATCCAAAATGGTTCAATGATACAAAAGTTTATTATGATGGGCAATTAATTATGGTTGTGGGTTCAACAAAACCTGAATTACATGTAGATATTTGGTCGGGTAACCATCCATTTTACACAGGTTCACAAAGAATTATAGATACGGAAGGTCGGGTTGAAAGGTTTATAAAAAAATATAATATTAAAAATACAGTTACCTAAAATTATTAAGTTAATACTTTAAAATATGCCTACTATACAACAACTGATCCGAGTACGACGTAAAAAAATCCAACCTAGAACAAAGTCTCCTGCATTAAAAAGTTGTCCGCAACGTAGAGGTGTTTGTACTAGAGTTTATACAATAACACCAAAAAAACCAAACTCGGCAATAAGAAAAGTTGCTCGTGTCAGATTAACTTCTGGGTTTGAAGTGACAGCTTATATACCGGGTATTGGCCATAATTTACAAGAACATTCTGTAGTTTTACTTCGTGGAGGAAGAGTAAAGGATTTACCTGGTGTACGTTACCATGTTATAAGAGGAACTCTTGATACAATTGGAGTAAAAGATAGACGACAAGGACGTTCAAAATATGGGATGAAAAAACCAATAAAATAAAAAAGATTAATATAATAAATTATGTCACGTCGAACAAATAAAAAAAAAAGAAAATTTCCGATTGCAGATGCGGTTTATGATAGTTTTTTAGTAAATTTAATGATATCAAAAATTTTTAAAAGTGGAAAAAAAACTGTAGCCCAAAAAATAATTTATGAAGCTTTTGATATTATAAAACAAAGAACAAATAGTCAGCCGCTAAAAATTTTTGAAAAGGCAATAAAAAATGTTAGTCCAGTAGTAAAAATCAAATCGAAACGTGTAGGTGGTTCTACTTACCAAGTCCCAATTGAAGTAAAAAAATTTAGAGGTATTAATTTAGGTTTATGTTGGATTATCCAATTTGCTAAGGCTCGATCTGGAAAAACTATAGCTATAAAATTAGCTAATGAAATTATTGATGCATCTAAAGGTTTGGGTAATTCAATTCGAAGACGAGATGAAACTCATAGAATGGCGCGATCAAATAAAGCTTTTGCACACTTTCGTTCATAATTGGATTTATCAACATTTTTATTAATTAAATAATATTTAATTAATCGCCAAAAGTAAAATATATAAAATAATACAAGGAGTATAGACTATGGCCCGTGAAAAATACGACCGTACAAAACCACATATTAATATTGGAACAATTGGACACGTAGATCATGGTAAAACTACATTAACAGCTGCAATTACTGCTGTTTTATCATTAAGTAATGGTGCGACTTTAAAAAAATATGAAGATATTGATGCTGCACCTGAAGAGCGTGCACGTGGAATCACAATAAACACAGCACATGTAGAATATGAAACAGAGGCACGTCATTACGCACATGTAGATTGTCCAGGTCACGCAGATTATGTTAAAAATATGATAACTGGTGCAGCCCAAATGGATGGTGCTATTTTAGTTGTTTCAGCAGCTGACGGTCCAATGCCTCAAACCCGTGAACATATTTTATTATCTAAACAAGTTGGTGTACCTCACATCGTAGTCTTCCTAAATAAAGAAGATCAAGTTGATGATCTTGAATTAGTAGAATTAGTCGAATTAGAAGTTCGAGAATTACTATCTAATTATGATTTTCCTGGTGATGATATACCTATAATTACAGGTTCAGCATTACAGGCTCTTGATGCTATAAGTAATGAACCCACTTTAAAAAAGGGTGATAATAAATGGGTTGATAAAATTTATAGTTTAATGGACTCAGTGGATAATTATATTCCAACACCAATTAGAGATATTGAGAAATCATTCTTAATGGCTATTGAAGATGTTTTTTCAATTACTGGTCGAGGTACAGTTGCTACTGGTAAAATTGACCGTGGTATTGTAAAAGTCGGAGAAAGCGTAGATTTAGTTGGTTTAGGGGATACTAAATCAACAACCGTAACCGGTGTTGAAATGTTCCAAAAAACTTTAGATGAAGGTGTTGCTGGTGATAATGTAGGTATTTTACTGCGTGGAGTACAAAAAAGTGAAATTGAACGTGGAATGGTTTTAGCAAAACCAGGAACAATTACACCTCATAATACTTTTGAATCAGAACTTTATATTTTAACAAAAGAAGAAGGTGGTCGTCATACGCCTTTCTTCCCTGGCTATAGACCTCAATTTTATGTACGAACAACAGATGTTACAGGTGAAATTTTAAGCTTTCTTACTGACGAAGGTGTAAAAACGGTAATGGTTATGCCTGGTGATCGTGTAAAAATGACAGCAAAATTAATATCTTTAATTGCTATTGAAGAGGGTATGAGATTTGCTATTCGTGAAGGTGGACGAACTATTGGTGCTGGTGTTGTTTCAAAAATTATTCAATAAATAATAGTTAAATAATAGTTTTATGGCAAAAGAAAAAATACGTATTACATTACAGTCTTTTAATCATTTAATTTTAGATGATTGCTGTAAAAAAATATCAGATGTTTTAACTGTTGAAAAATCGATTTTGAAAATAGCAGGTCCTATTTCTTTTCCTACAAAAAAAAGATCATATTGTGTTTTAAGATCTCCACATGTAAATAAAGATTCGCGTGAACAATTTGAGATTCGTCGATATAAAAAGGTTATTGATATTGAATCAAATTCAAAAGAAATATTAAATGTTTTATTATCATTAGATCTTTCTCCTGGTGTATCTACACAGTTCTATCATTATAAATATAAATAAATTTTCTAAGCTTCTATTCATAGTTTTAATTTTTAAAGAAAACTATGAATAGAAGCTTAGAAAATTTATGTAATCTCTACTTCTTCTGCTTTAAAATTTGCTGTATTTGTACCACTATAATTGACTTTAACAAATCTTACTAAAATAGGGTAATTTGATGCACTTTTTTCTACTACGACAACCGTTCCAATATCATTATACCAATATGACTCCTTTCTTAAAATACGTACTTTTGTTCCTTTCTCTACCATAATATTATTATATTGTTTTAAATTAAATTAATTAATAGTTATAAAGTACATCATAGATTCTATATTATAAAGTTTACATAAAATTCTTATTCAAATTTTTATTAAGGTAATAAATGTTAATAATAATTTATCATTCACATATCATATACTAAGGAGATAGATTTATGAAAAATAAAACCTCAAGAGGTTTGATTATAATTTTAGTTGGAGTAGTAATTATTTTAGGTTTTGTTTATTTAAAATTAGAGAATTTTAACGATTTAGCAACTAATTTAATTAATTTTAAAAATAGTCATCCAACTCAAATAGTTTCATATGATACATTTTTACGTTATTTAGAAAATGGTGCTATAAAAAAAGTAGATTTATATGAAAATGCGGAACTTGCTGTGTTTGATGCCTTCGATTCTTTAGATCAGAATTTACTAAACCCAGTTCCACTATTTTCCGTTGATACACTTTTTTCAATTCTTAATAATGATGAGTTTCCACATATCGGTGTAAAAATACCTGTTAGAAATTCATCTTTAATTTTAACGTTACGAGACTACGACATAGATTTTACAGCTTATCCAATTGTAACTTTTGAGTCTATTTGGCCTATTTTAAGTGTTTTATTAATTCCAGTTTTACTTCTAGTTGTTTATAGACTCTTTTTTTCTGAAGGTAGTAATTATGATTTTTTTGGAAACATACGTAAAGCTAGAGCAAAAATTCAATTAGATGCGGATACTGGTGTTTTATTTAGTGATGTTGCTGGTATTGACGAAGCTAAACAAGAATTTGAAGAATTTGTTTCCTTTTTAAAAATGCCGCAACTATTTACAGCCGTTGGTGCTAACCCACCGAAAGGAGTAATGATTGTTGGACCACCCGGAACCGGAAAAACTTTATTAGCAAAAGCAATTGCTGGAGAAGCAGGAGTACCTTTTATTAGTATTTCTGGATCAGAATTTGTAGAAATGTTTGTTGGTATTGGGGCTTCAAGAGTTCGTGATTTATTTGAAACAGCTGAACGAAATTCACCTTGTATTTTATTTATTGATGAGATTGATGCAATTGGGAGACAACGTGGAACAGGCGTTGGAGGAACTAATGATGAGAGAGAACAGACATTAAACCAAATCTTAACAGAAATGGATGGCTTTAAGCCCATAAGTGGCATAATAGTTATTGCTGCTACGAATAGAGCTGATGTATTAGATTCTGCTTTATTACGTCCGGGCCGTTTTGACAGACAAATAACAGTTTATTTACCAGATATTTATGGGCGTATAGAAATTTTAAAAGTTCATAGCCGAAATAAAAATATCGATTCAAAAACTTCACTTAAGTTTATTGCACAACGTACAGCTGGATTTTCTGGAGCAGATTTAGCGAACATCCTTAATGAGGCCGCTATTTTAACAGCTCGAAATAATTTAGAAACAATAACTATTAAGCAAGTTTACACAGCAATCGAAAGAATAATTGCTGGTTTAGAAGGAGTTCTTTTAAATGATTCTCGAAATAAGAGATTAGTTGCATACCATGAAGTCGGGCATGCTTTAGCTGGTACGTTATTAAAAAATCATGATGATGTTCAAAAAGTAACGTTAATACCAAGAGGGCGTGCTCAAGGATTAACTTGGTTTACACCAGACGAGCAACCACTAATGACGCGAGGTCAATTATCTTCTAGGTTAATAGGGACTCTTGGGGGACGCGCTGCTGAAAAAGTTATTTTTGGAAAGTTGGAAATAACTAGTGGAGCGAGTAATGACTTTTTTAAAGTAAATTCCTTAGCAAGACAAATGGTTACGAGATTTGGTATGTCTAGTTTAACTCCAATGGCCATGGAATTACCAAAACCTACAATAATTTTTGGAAGAAGTATACAAACTAGACCTGATTGTTTCCTGGATATGGCAGATAAAATTGATCAACAAATTATTGCAATGGTTGAAGATGGATTTGAAAAAGCCTGTATTACATTAGAAAGAAATCGATTACTATTAGATCAATTAGCAACATTATTAACTCAAATTGAAACAATTGATGGAAAAGAATTTGAACAATTTGTAAGTAGTTATACAGGTTTACCACAAAAACCTCAATTGAAAATCGTTAAAGGTCATCAACCAAAAAGTGAAATTCAAGAAAAAGAACTTAAAACTGCAACTTGAATAGTGCTAGTATCTTAAGTGAATCCTTTTTTATAAGGAACTTATATCTAGAGATTTTATTGGTTTCTTTACAATTAGAGCTTAGGTAATTAATCGCATATTTAAGGATATAATTATATCCTTAAATATGCGATTAATTACCTAAGCTCTGCCAATCCACATCAACACCATCTAGAATTAATGAAGAATTGTATATTTGTAAAATAATTAATAAAAAGACTAAAAATAATAGCATAAATATACCCATTAGTAGTGTTGTACCCCAACCTGGAGCTACTTTACCATATTCAGAATTTAAAGGTCGTAAAATATCACCTAATTGTGTTTTAAAAGCCATAATTTAATAAAGGTTTAAGTTAATCAATAACAATTTCTTGTAAGTATAATAATTTAATAATTATAAATTTAGTAAAAAACATGGAAACATCTACAATTTTAATAATATTTGTCTCAAGTTTATTAATAGGGATTACTGCTTATTCAACTTATACAGCTTTTGGGCCAGGATCAAAACTTTTAAGAGATCCTTTCGAAGAACATGAGGACTAATAATTACAATTACTCTTTCCTAACTGTACAAAAATTAGGAAAGAATAATTATAATTATTCTTTTAATATTTTAGGTGGCTCACGAAAGAAAACAGCAAAAAAAAGAACTATTAATGTTCCAATTAGTAAAACCGAGTATACTAATGCTGGTTGTGAAAGTTGTGAAAAATCTATACCCATATTTTTTCCTTTTAATTAATTTAGAATTTTAAATTATACTAGACCTTGTTTACGAGTTGTTTCATCCCCTAATTTTTGGAATGCACCAAACTCTACTTGTTCTGTAACCTCTGAACCAATACCTGTAAATACATCACGGAATATAGTACGAGAACCATGCCATAAATGACCTAAAAAGAATAATAATGCTAAATTTAAATGACCAAAAGTATACCAACCACGTGGGCTACTTCGAAATACACCATCAGATTCTAAACTTGTTCTATCAAATTCAAAAACTTCACCAAGTTGAGCTTTACGAGCAAACTTTTTCACTGTTGGGGCATCTTTAAAAGATTGTCCATTTAATTTACCACCATAAAAACTAACATTAACACCAACTTGTTCAATACTATATTTTGATTCTGCACGTCTAAACGGTATATCTGCACGAATAATACCATCCTTATCGATTAAAATGACAGGGAAAGTTTCGAAGAAAGCTGGCATGCGACGGACAGATAATTCGCGACCTTCACGATCTCTAAAAATTGGGTGGCCTAACCAAGCTTCTGCGATCCCATCACCTTTGTTCATTGGACCAGATCTAAATAAACCACCTTTCGCTGGGTTATTACCAATATAATCGTAGAAAGCTAATTTATCTGGAAGACTAGACCAAGCTTCACGTTCTGATAAGCCTTGATTTAATGATACTTCAATTCGACGTTCAATTTCCTGTTGGAAATAACCACTATCCCATTGATATCTTGTTGGTCCAAATAATTCTAATGGTGTTGTTGCCGAACCATACCACATAGTTCCTGAAGTAATAAAGGCTGCAAAGAAAACCGCTGCAATACTACTTGATAATACTGTTTCAATGTTTCCCATTCTTAACGCACGATATAAGCGTTGAGGTGGCCTTAAAGTTAAATGAAATCCACCTGCTAAAACACCAAAACTTCCAGCTGCTATATGGTGCGAAGCGATTCCACCTGGATTAAAGGGATTAAAACCTGAAGGACCCCATGACGGTGATACTGGTTGAGCTTGCCCGATTAAACCATATGCATCCGAAACCCAAATCCCTGGACCAAAAAATCCCGTAACGTGGAATGCACCAAAACCAAAGCATAGTAAACCGGATAAAAATAAATGGATCCCAAAAATTTTTGGTAAATCTAGAGAAGGTTCACCTGTTCTAGGGTCACGGAATAATTCCAGATCCCAGTATACCCAATGCCAAATAGCAGCCAAGAAACAAAGACCTGATAATATAATATGAGTATAAGCTACTCCTTCATAACACCATAAACTTACAATTGGCTCAGATCTTTCACCAGCTATATTCCATCCCGTCCAAGAGTCAGAAATACCTAATCTCGTCATAAAAGGCATAACAAACATACCTTGACGCCACATTGGGTTTAAAATAGGGTCTGAAAAATCAAATATAGATAATTCGTATAATGCCATTGAACCAGCCCAGCCAGCAACTAGTCCTGTATGCATTAAATGAACTGCAATTAGTCTACCAGGGTCATTAAGAACTACAGTATGAACACGATACCATGGTAATGCCATCTATTAGACGCTCCTATTTAAGTGAACATATTTTTGACTTTCTTACTATGAAATTTTTATAATGTTATGTTAAGTTTGACAACTTATTCAACTATCCTTATTATATGGTACGTTATTATTTAAATTAAAATAAATTTTATTTGTACTATTTAACAATTTTAAACCAAATTTCATAATATGGCGGCTACGTATAAAGTCCACCTTGTAAGCGAAGTAGAGGGTATTGATCAAACTATTGACTGTCCAGATGATGTATATATTTTAGACGCAGCTGAAGAAGCGAATCTAGATCTTCCATATTCTTGTCGTGCTGGAGCTTGTTCATCATGTGCAGGTAGAGTATTGGAAGGAGAAATCAATCAAGAAGACCAATCTTTTTTACAACCTAAGGCATTAGAGGCTAAGTTCGTATTAACTTGTGTAGCTTATCCTGTATCGAATTGTAAAATTGAGTGTCATGCAGAAGAAGATGTTCCATTTTAATTAGCAGTTTTTTTTTTTAGAAACCTTAAAGGTTTCTAAAAAAAAAAACTGCTAATTAAACGAGTCTATTATTTTAGAGTTACAACAGCACCTGCTTCTTCAAGCAATTTTTTAGTTTCTTCTGCTGCAGTCTTAGATAGTCCTTCCTTAATAACTTTTGGTGTATTTTCAACTACTTCTTTAGCCTCTTTTAACCCTAATTCTGTTATAGATCTTATTATTTTTAAGATAGAAATTTTTTTATCTTTAGGAACTTCATCTAAGCTCACATCAAATTCAGTTTTTTCTTCATCGCTCACATTATCTTCAGAAATTGTTGCTCCTGCGTTCATCATCATGACCCCACCCCCGGCAGGAGAAGCATCAACATCAAAGGTTTCTTCTATAGCTTTAACTAATTCAGCAGCTTCTAGTAATGTTAATGTCTTTAATTCATCAATTAAAGTTGAAATTTTTTTAGTCATATATATCTTTTTTTAGTTTTTAATTCGTTTGTCAAGAGATAATGAATAGAATTTATCTATAGCTTTAAGCCAGAAAGATCAATTTCGATTGAAGGTCCCATGGTACTACAAATATGAAACGTTTTAAAATAACGACCCTTTACACCTGGTGGCTTATTATTTTCAATTGAATTATAAACAGCAATTAAATTTTCTAGTAAATCTGAATCAGTAAAATTACTTTTACCAATCAATAAATGAACAATACCAGTCTTATCAGCCCGATATTCTACCTTACCTTTTTTAAATTCCTTTAGAGTCAATTTTATATTAGTTGTTACTGTACCAGCCTTTGGTGATGGCATTAACCCTTTTGGCCCTAAAATTCTACCCAACTTAGCTAATTTTGGCATCATATCAGGTGTAGAAATTAAGATATCAAAATTGACTTCACCCTTAGTTATAGTTTCAATTAAATCATCAGAACCGATTATATCCGCTAAATTTTTATATTCCGGTGTAATAGTTTCTAAAGGCATTAATACTGCTATACGTTTCGTTTTTCCAGTTCCTTTAGGTAAAATTAAAGTACTACGTAATTGTTGATCACTATATTTAGGATCAATTGATAAAGAAATATGTGCTTCAACTGATTCGATAAAGTTAGCATTTGCAGTTGTTTTCAAAAGACTAATTGCTTCAGTTTGATTATATAAGCGTTTCTCTATTTTTTGTCTATTTTCTTTCGTTCGCTTATTTAATTTCTTCATTCTTTTTTCGATCCGTTATTTTAAATTTTTATAAATATTACTCTTCTATCGTAATTCCCATATTTTTTGCTGTTCCTGCAATAATTTTAAAAGCACTCTCTAAATTTTTTGTATTTAAATCAGGGAGTTTTATCTTGGCAATCCTTTCTATCTCACCTTTTGTTATTGATCCTACTATTTGTCTATTAGGCTCTGAAGAACCTTTTTTTATATTAGTAGCTTTAACTAATAATACTGATGCGGGTGGTGTTTTTAGGATAAAGGTATATGATCTATCTTCATAGACAGATATTTCAACTGGAATAATTAAACCAATTTGATCATTTGTTCTTGCATTATATTCTTTACAAAAAGCTGGAATATTTACACCATGTTGACTAAGAGCTGGACCTACAGGAGGTGCGGGAACAGCCTTACCTGCAGACAAAGCAAGTTTTATTATACTCGTTACTTTTTTCGCCATATATATTTTTTATTTGAATTTAATAATTTTAAAATTATTAATTTTTTAAATTTCTAGTTTTATTTATTTATTTATTTATTTAATAATACACGCCCTGAAGGAGTTGAACCCTCGACACTAGGTTTTGGAGACCTATGTTCTACCAACTGAACTAAGGACGCTCTCTGAGACTATACTTCTATAATCTCTATTTGCTTAATATTATCTAATTTTACTTTTAGGGTCAAATTAGAATACTATAAATAAATTTTATCTTGTTTTATAGTAGAGTTGTAATTATTTATAGGATTTAAAATCTTTATATAAGCTAGACTTAAATAAAAAATGAATATATGCAAAGTATAATTTACATTCTTTATTATAATTATAATTATAATGTTCAATTTCTCTATATAAATATAAATACCATCTAAAAAGGGAAATCGAAGTCTACTGCCCTAAATGTCTTTTTTCCATTTTTTGTATCTTTACTAAAAATTCTACTTTTTTTTGCTCTCATTATTTCAATCATTCGAATAAAATTAGAAACTAGCTTATAGGTTTCATCAATGTCATTAATGTAAAGAACATTAAGACTATCGATCATAGCTTAGTAATTCTAGATGATCTAATAATTTATTATATAAAATAAATAATATATGAAAGATAAACGTTTTGGTTTAGTTAAATTATTATAAATTAAAAAATCTAAGGTATTTTGGGTCAAAGATTAATGTTGTTGATCCAATTGGACCATTTCTATGCTTAGCAATAATTAGCTCGATAATATTTTTATCTAAAGTTTCTTTATTATAATAATCTTCGCGATAAAGCATAATAACAACATCTGCGTCTTGTTCAATAGAATTATGAATAACTAAATGGTTAACTAAATAATTTGAATAATTTGAAATATGTAAATCATAAACAGATGCGATTTCAGAATAACTTATTTTACTAATTTTTTCCCATGTGATCGAATATTTACCACAATTCTTTAGTGACCTAACTCCGATTACTAGTTTAGCACTAATAAAATTATTTTTGACTAACTGATCGATTTTTTGCCAACCTTTGTTTGTCAAAATTTTATGATTACTAGTTATTAGTATCGATCGGCCTAAGTTACTCTCTAATTTATATATAGGTTTTTGACCCGTTAATTTTATATTTAAAATTTTTTGCTTATCTAAAAAATTTCCTGTCCAACAAAAAATAAAATCTTTTTCCCCTTTAATTTTTGTTCGATATTTTGTAGGAAAAAAACTAATACAGCCACTTTCTCTTAAGTCTGCTAAAATTGGTCTCTTATTTACTCGGCTTTCTACATTCCGGCTTAATTGAGATAAAACAATAATTGGTAGGTTTAAATCACGTGCTAATTTTTTTAATGCACGTGTAATTTTAGAAAGTTCTTGAACTCGGTTTGCATTTTGATCAACACCTTCTAATAATTGTAAATAATCAATTACAATTAAACTTATTTGTTGTGATGACTCAAGATCAATAGTTTTAATTTTTAATTTTATTTCACCTACAGACAAGTCTGGAGTATCATCAATAAAAAGTTTTAGTTTTGATAAATCACCAATTGTAGAATTTATTTTAAGCCATTCTGTTTCTTTGATCCTTGACGCGCGCAACCTTGTATTTGTTATCTCAACTTCAGAGGCTAATAAACGGTACAATAATTGTTGTCGAGTCATTTCTAAACTAAAAAAAACTACTCCGGTATTATGATATTGGGCAACATTTTTTGCCAAATTGAACGCAAAAGCTGTTTTTCCCATCGAAGGACGCCCAGCGATAATAATAAGATCAGAATTTTGGAATCCTTGAGTTATAATATCAAACTCTAGAAAATTTGTTTTTAAACCAGGTAACCTAGATACTTTTAAACCCTCTTCAATTTCTTTTAGAATCTGTTGTAAACCTTGTTCTACACTTATTAAATGTTGTCTTGATTTATTTTCGGATAAAAGAAAAAAACTATGTTCAAGTTTTGTAAAAATTGTCTCTAAAGGAATTTCAGTTAAATAAGCATTTTCTATTAGTTCCTCACCAAGTTTAATCAATGCTCTTCTTAAATATTTTTCATAAATTAATGCTATATATTCTTCAAGATTTGTTACCCTAGTAATTTGATTTAAAAGGTCTAGAAGAATATTTGCTCCTCCAATTTTTGATAAAAACCCGTTATCTTGTATCCATGTAATTAAATGTATATAATCAATCGGTTTTTCTTCGGCATATAGTATTAATAGAGCTTTATAAATAATTTGATGCCTGTTTAAATAGAAAGCCTCAATTGGTAATTTTTCACTGACCAATAATATTGCTTCCGGGATTGTTAAAATGCTCCCTAAGACCAGTTTTTCAGCCAATAGATTATATGGGAGTAATGATTCTAAGTCACTCATTGCTCGAATATTTTATTCTGGTAAAATTTCAAGATTAATTTTAGCTTTAACATTTCTTGTTAGAATAATCTCAATAACATATTCCCCTAAATTTTTCATATCAGGTAATTCTAACTGATTTTTATTTAAGTCTATCCCTAAATCAGCTTTATTTATTATTAATTCTAATATATGTTTTTTTGTTATTTTTCCATAAAATACACCATTTTCAGAAACTTTTTTCTTCGTCGTAAATTTACCGAAACTTTCTAGTAATTCTTTTATACCTAAACATTTTTTGGTAAATTCTAATTCTTTTCTTTCTAATTCTTTCTGTTGTGATTTAAATTGATTAATCAATTTATTATTAGCTATTTTAGCAAATTTGAAAGGTATTAAATAATTTCGAATATATCCAGGTTTAACTTTAATAATTGTACCCTGTTTCCCTAATTCTGGAACATCCTTAGTTAGAATTACTTGAATTGGTTTTTTCCCCATAATTTTATATCTATAAATTATCTCTTTTAGATTATTATTTTTAATAACAATAATCATTGTTATTAGTAGTATTAATACTATTTTTATTATTAAGTTTACATAACTATTTTATAATTCAACTCAAGATAAAAGTCAATTTTTAATTGATTTCTCTTGTTAACTTGATTAATTATCCTATTTAAATTAATAATATTAATAATTTAAATAGGATAATTATGAAAGCGATAATACAATTTATTGAAGGGGCTCAAGAGACTACTGTTCCTACCATTAATATTACTAGATCAAAAGATGGTAGTACTGGAACAGCAACTTTTATTTTTGAAGATCCTAGTTTATTTTCTACAACTATTAATCCTGAAAGTCAGGTATCAGGGATGTATTTAATTGATGACGAAGGTGTATTAAGTACGAAAGACCTTACTGCTAACTTTATTGCGGGGAAACCAAAAACACTTAAAGCCATTTATATTATGAAGAATGCTCAAGCTTGGGATCGTTTTATGAGATTTATGGAAAAGTACTTAGATGAAAATAATTTAACATTTATTAGAGCAGAATAATTATTATGAGTATTAAATCCTAATTATAAATTAAGCTAAAGTTATTTCATCTATCTATCTATCTATAAATTAATTAATTAATATAAAAATTTATGTATATTTCCTTGAAGTGGATACAAGAAATAATAGGAGTACAAAATTTAACCTTGAATGGGTTAATAGACCGATTAACTCTAGCAGGTTTTGAAATTGAAAGTATAACAAGTAAAAAATATTTTGAAAGTTCTGACCTTATTCTAGATATTGATTTTACAGCGAATAGAGCCGATGTATCAAATGTAAGAGGTTTAATATCGGAAATCATTACTCTTTTTAGATCGAATTTTTTTTTAGAAACTCCTATTAATATAAGACCTTTAATTTTATTCGACACCCAATCTAATATTAGTATATTTGATTTGGATCCGAATTTATATCTAAAACAAATTAAATCTAAAGTTGACTTTAAAAGTCTTACTAAAAGTTTACTAAATAAAAAGAGCTATAAAAGTATAGATAATTATAAAGTCTGTCAATTGAAATACTCTTTGTGGGAATGGTATTTACAGAAAAAATCATTGAATAAAATAATAAAAAACCTAACTAATACTAAAGTTCTGGATTCAAAAGATTGTATAACTTTATATAATATAACGAGTAAAAAAGTTGAGATAAAATCATCTCCCTATTGGATAAAAAACCGCTTATTATTAATGGGATTTAATCCAATTAATAATATTATAGATACCATTAATTATTTAATGGTAGAAACAGGTCAAGTTTTTTTTGCTTACGATCTTGGAATTTTAAAAAATTTTATGACAACGAGAAATTTAGTTTTTCTTGCGAAACGTGCAACAGATAAATCTTTATTTCAGATATCCAGATCAAAAACCATATTATTAAATAACGAAATTTCAGTTTTGACTGTGAATAATAAAATAATTTCAATCCCGGGCTTTATTCAAAATTATAATACTATTATCAATAGAAATACCTCTTATATATTACTTCAGTATAACTTTTATGATTCAAAAAAAATAAAAAAGTTATCTAAAATCTTAAATTTAAGAACCGATTATTCAATAAAATCTGAAAAGGAAATAGATTTTAATGTACTAGAACAATCTTATTTAAGGTTAATGCATCTATTTTGGACACAAGATATTAAATTTGAAAATGAAAATAGTAACAAAAATAAATTTGAATATCTAAAAAACTATTCTTATTTGTTTTCTAAGTATATAAAGCAATCTGAAAAAAGAATAAAAATATCTTACCAAAATATTAAAGAATTGACCGGTCCTTATAACAATTCTAATACTTTAAATAACTTCCAAATAATAAGAAATTTAAAATCACTTAATTTTAAAATTTATTTACAAACAAACAAAAACTGTTTTGTTCTTATACCGTCAACAAGAAAAATAGATCTGGAAAGAGAAGTAGATATTATAGAAGAAATTGTAAGGGTTATAGGTTTTAATAAGTTCAAACCTTTAAGAATATTAAATACTAAATTTGGATACTTAACCAAAATTGAGAAACTTAAAAGAAGGATACGAACTTATTTCCTTAATCTAGGTTTTAATGAGAGTGTTCATTCTATATTAATGAAAAAACAGTATAAAAATGAAATAAGGTTACAAAACCCTCTCTTTAATGAGTCTTCTGTTCTTAGATTAAGTTTATTAAATGGGTTGGTAGAAAAGGTTAAGGTTAATAACCAGAATAGTGGAGAAATTTTTGAGACATTTGAATCAGGGAGAATATACAAATTTTTATCAGCTCGACAAAAAAAAGAAATAGAAGTAATGAGTGGAGTTTTTGGGGGTCAAATATTTCACTCAGCTTGGGATAGAGGAAATTCATCTATAAATTGGTTTGAAGCTAAAGGAATTATTGAAACATTAATTGAAAAATTAAATCTATCTTTACCAATATCTTGGAGTCCAAGAGAGAATTGTAGAACAAATTTTCATCCTAATCTTACTACTAATTTATTCATAGGAGAACAAAAGTTGGGAATATTTGGTCAAATCCATCCAACCTTAGCTTTCAAGAACAATATACCAAACAAGGTTTATTTATTTGAGATTAATATGCAAATATTAAGTCGTTTTTCAGATAGTAAAAATTTGATTAAGTACATTCCCTATTCTTCTTATCCCATTTCTTATATAGATTTAAGTTTTATCGTAAATAAATCTATATTTTCTTATGAAATTAAACAAATCATTTATCGATTAGCTCAACCATTATTAAAATCTGTAAGTTTATTTGATTATTATTCGAATAAACCTATAAAAGAAGGTTATTGTAGTCTAAGTTTCAAATTAAATTTTCAATCTGATACTCGGACTCTATCTAATGATGAGGTAGTAGAAATTACTCGTCCTATTATACTATATTTAGAAAAACATTATGATATCACATTTCAAGAATAGATTTTATAGATAGTAATTTTAAACTTTAAACAATGTAAGGGGAAATTATGTTAATTTGTGTAGTTGTTTCAAAATTTGATTTTAATAAATTTGGACTGATTCTATCTAAATATAGTTATAAAGTGAAAACAAATGATATATTAGCTGGAATTATAATAGCAGTTGAATCCAACTATGCCTTAGTTGATCTTGGGTTAGAGAAAGTATGTTTTTTACCATTTGACGAAATTTCGATTTCTACAATATCTGATCCAAGTGATCTTTTAAAACTGAATTATATTGGGGAATTTTTAATACTTGATATGAATAATAATTCAAATCGAATTATTGTTTCAATTAAAGGTGTACAATCTATTTATTTATGGAATCGCTTAAGACAAATAGATTTTGCAAATCTCACTATTTATGCTAAATTTGAAAGAAACCTAATAAAAGGAAAACTAATAAATTTTAATGGTTTATTTTTTTTTGTATTAAATATACATATCCCAAAATATTATCAAAGAGTAAATAATAAGAATCTTTTTATTCCCTTTAAATTTTTAGAAATTAAGGATTCTTTTCATATTGGTCATGTGAGTTCAAAATTAGCTATTTTTAATAAGATAAATAAAAATTTAGTCATTGGACCCATTTATTTAGGTACTGTAATCTCTATTAAATATTTTGGTGTTTTTGTTAATATTTTAGGAATAAATTGTTTATTACACATTTCAGAAATTTTAAAAAAAAATATACAAACAGAAAATCTTTCATCGTTATATAAACGTGGGGACCAAATAAATTTAAAAATTATTTCAAAAGATATAGAACGAGGTAGGATTTCAGTAGCTTTATCAAGTTAGGAATTTACCCACCACCTACAATTGTAATTATTTCTATTATATCTTTTTGTTTTAAGTATTGAGTTCTAGTAATTGAATTATTATATATTTTTCCATTATATTCAATTATTATAAGTTCTTTTTGGTAGTTAAAGAATTTTAGTAAATCAAATATTTGAGAAGGTTTGGTCATATAGAGTTTATATTTTATACCATTTAAAGACAACGATAAAAGGAAAAAATTTATTTTCATTTTTTTTAATATATATATATATATGTACAGTATAATATAATTATTAAGGTGGGTGTAGCCAAGTGGTTAAGGCAGTGGGTTGTGATTCCGCCATTCGCGGGTTCAAGTCCCGTCATTCACCCTTAATAAGCAATTTAAATAAATTAACGAACTAAAAGCTGGTATAGCTCAATTGGTAGAGCAACTGATTTGTAATCAGTAGGTTGAAGGTTCAAGTCCTTTTACCAGCTCGATATTACTAATATAATAAAAATATTATATAAAAAATATAATTTTCCTTATGTATATATATATAACCAACTAGTAAATTATTTGAGTGGTATCTGTGGTAATTGAATGAAAATCTATGTTATAATGTATTCTATGATAGACTTTGGGCAGTTAGCTCAGTGGTAGAGCGTCTGTTTTACACGCAGAGGGTCACTGGTTCAAGTCCAGTACTGCCCATTGCTTTATCAGTAAATATTATGGGCTCATCGTCTAATGGATAAAGACCGAAACCTTCTAAGTTTCTAATGTAGGTTCAATTCCTACTGGGCCTAGTAAGTTAAATTACATAACTTTTTTATTAATCGATTTAATATTAAACTTATACTCTTCATTAAGAAAGAAAAAGAAAAAAAGGTTAAAATTAAAATTCTTGACTATATATATAAATATATAGTATATTGTAAATATGCATATATTATATAGATCTTTTAGTTTAACTTTTTATTATTTATTTTAAAGGAAATAAAGTAAATGTCTCATTATACGTCTATTAAAACAAAGTATACAAATCCTAATATTTTAAAAAAAGTAATAAATAAGTTAGGTCACCCCTACGTAGAGCGTAACTTTAATAAGCATATAGAAGTTCCTATAAACTCATCAAAAATTCTAAAATTGGGTATATATTCTAATTCAAACCAGAATTATCTAGCTTTTGGTGTAAATAATTTATCATATGCTATAATTACTGATTCTCAATCATGGACCCAAAAAGAAAAAATTAATATTTTTTTAAAAAAAATAGAATTAAATTATGGTTATTCTAAAACAATTATGCAAGCTCTTAATTTAGGTTTTATTAGATCAAAAGTTCTTACAACAAATAAGAAAAATAATAAATTTATTTTCCAACGATATGTTGAAATTAAACACTAAAGATAGTTAATCTTAAATCATATCGTTGGAAAATAAATTTAAAGGTATAATAATAAATTATTGAAAACCTGACTTTTCAAACCGCATGATATATTTCTATAATATGCGTTTCGTTTGTAGTAATATAAAACCTGTATGGAAAAATTTACATAACAATTAATTAAGTTCTACTAAAAATTTCGATGTTGTAATTTGATTTTTAACTAAAAGTTAAAACCCTTTACTAAATTTATTTTAGTAAAGATAAGAAAAAACCTAATTTTATAAGAAAATTATAGCGTAATAAATAATTTAACATTTGAAAGAAGAAAGAAGAAAGTTAGAATAAAAATATTTAAAATTTAAAAAAGAGAAAAAGTTCAATACTTCATATAGTTAAATTTCGAATGGAGAGAATCTTATGACAGATACAAATGCGACATTACAACAATTTGTAAACCAACCATATAAATACGGGTTCTCGACTGATGTCGAAATTGATACACTACCACCAGGATTAAATGAAAAGATAATAAGAAATATTATTAAAAAGAATAATGAACCTGAGTATATGTTCCACTTTCGAATTGGAGCATTAAAAAAATGGCGACAAATGAAAAGCCCTTGTTGGGCAAAACTAGATTTTTTAGACATGGATTATCAAAAAATTGTTTATTATTCAGCTCCAAAAACAAAAAAAACTTTAGCTAATCTAGATCAAGTTGATCCAGAAATAAAGGATACATTTGATAAGTTAGGAATCTCATTAACTGAACAAAAACGTTTAGCAAATGTTGCTGTAGATGCAGTTTTCGATAGTGTTTCAATTGCAACGACTTTTAAAGAAGAATTAGAAAAATATGGAGTTATTTTTTGCCCAATTTCAGAAGCGATTAAAAATTACCCTCATTTAGTAAAACAATTTTTAGGGAGTGTTGTCCCTTTTGGTGATAATTTTTTTGCTGCATTAAATTCGGCTGTTTTTACAGATGGATCATTTTGTTATGTCCCAAAAAATTTAAGGTGCCCTTTGGAATTGTCAACTTATTTTCGTATTAATAATAAAGAATCAGGACAATTTGAGCGTACCTTAATTATAGCAGAAGAGGGTAGTTATATTAGTTATCTTGAAGGATGCACAGCTCCACAATATGATACTAATCAATTACATGCTGCCATTGTAGAATTAATAGCATTAAAGAATGCAGAGATAAAATATTCAACGGTTCAAAATTGGTATGCTGGTGATAAAAATGGAATAGGAGGGATTTATAATTTTGTAACAAAACGTGGTTTATGTATAGGAGAGCATTCCAAGATATCTTGGACGCAAGTTGAAACAGGATCAGCTATTACATGGAAATATCCTAGTTGTATTTTAATTGGTAATGATTCTAAAGGGGAGTTTTATTCAGTAGCCTTAACTAATAATATGCAACAAGCAGATACAGGTACTAAAATGATTCATGTTGGCTCAAATACTAAAAGTCAAATTATTTCGAAAGGTATTTCTAGTGGTTATTCAAAAAATAGTTATCGCGGGTTAGTGAAAATTGGTACAAAAGCTTCGGATAGTAGAAATTTTTCTCAATGTGATTCACTTTTATTTGGTGCAGATGCGCAAGCAAATACATTTCCTTATATACAAGTACAAAATTCAACTTCAAAAATAGAACACGAAGCGTCAACGTCAAAAGTGGGTGAAGAACAGCTATTTTATTTATTACAACGTGGGATTAATGCAGAAGATGCAGTTACTTTAATTCTTACTGGTTTTTGTAAAATTGTTTTTGATAAATTACCCATTGAATTTGCTTCCGAGGTTGAGCATTTATTACGTATAAAATTAGAAGGGAGTGTTGGATGAGCAATAAGACAATACCATTATTAGAAATTAAAAATTTGCATGCAAATATTAATGACAATAAAATCCTAAAAGGAGTGAACCTCTCTATTTTTGAGGGTGAAATCCACGCGATCATGGGAATAAATGGCTCAGGAAAAAGTACACTCTCTAAAGTAATTGCTGGTCATCCATCTTATAATGTAACAGAAGGAGAAATTTTTTTTCAAGGTAAGAATATTTGTGATTTAGCCCCCGATTTACGTTCGCATTTAGGGTTATTTTTAGCATTTCAATATCCTGTAGAAATTGCAGGTGTTGATAACCAAGAATTTCTTGAAGCCATTTATAATGCAAAACAAGTATCAATCAATCTACCAAAAGCAAACCCTTTATTTTTTTATAAGCTATTAAGAGAAAAACTAAAGATGGTTAACTTAGATGAAAGCTTTATTTCAAGAAATGTTAATGAAGGGTTTTCAGGGGGGGAGAAAAAACGAAATGAAATTTTACAATTTGCTTTACTAGATTCGATATTAGGTATTCTAGATGAAATAGATTCAGGTCTTGATATTGATGCATTAAAATCAATTTCTAAAACAATTAATACCCTAATGGAAAAGAAAAATAAAAGTATAATCCTTATTACTCACTATAAAAGATTATTAGAATATATAAAACCAGATTTTATTCATGTTATGCAAGATGGGCAAATTGTTAAAACTGGTGATTCTACATTGGCAAATTTATTAGAAGAAAAAGGGTATGATTGGTTAAAACCTATAGCTATATAAACAATATATAACCAAAATTAATAATTAATATAGATTTCGGTTATATAGCTATAAAAATTTTTCGTTTAGTTAAGAATTTTAATGAAATCTATAATTAAAAGTTTCCTTAATTACTATATTTTAATGAAATCTATAATTAAAAGTTTCCTTAATTACTATATTTTAAAGAAATTTTAACTATTTTTCTCAGTTTTTTGTATTTTCTTAAATTAAAAAAAGAAAAATAACGATACCAAATTTAGTAAAGTTTGTTTTGTGAAGGCTTCAAATAATAATATTAAAATTAAAGCAATCATTGCTACGCGGCCATTTAAAATTTCACTTTTTACATAAAATCCCCATCTAGATTCATATTCATCGTATTCATTAAAATTTTTCTCCATATAAATAGAAATTCAAAGTTAAAAAGATTGCCATTAAAATTATTTTAAATATTTTTCGACTATATTTTATAGTATCATACACTCTTGAATTATATTATAACATTTTTTAAGTTTTTTTTAATACAAATTATTATCCTAAGGATTTTTATCTATCTATCTATCTATCTATGCTAGTACTTTAAAAGTTTAAACTCGTAAGCTTAAACTTTAGTATAATTTGACAAAAGGTATAGATCTATAATAAGATTGTGTTAAGCAAAATACTACCAGTTTTAGTTATTACTTCGTCGTAGAGTAATAACTAAAAATAAAATTAAAAATTATGGAGCCCAATTATGAAATTTTCTATGGAAGGTATATCGATCTTTATATATAATTTTGTCAATAATCGTCTACCTCAAGGAATGGTATTAAATGCTTTAACTAAAAGGGACTATATTTTTTTAACAATATTATGCACAGTCCTGTTTCTCAAATCATATTATTGGGCTTTATCAGTACGTTTCCTTGTACAATGGTTTCCAAATGTTAATCCTTATATTCACCCAATGTTTGGATTAATAGTTATTACTGATATTTTTTTAAAAGAATTCCAAGGTTTACTACCAAATATATTAGGTATGGATATGTCTGCAATGCTGGCATTCGTATGCCTGGAGTGGATGATACGAACCTTAGAATCAATTATTATTGTTTAGAGATTACGAATTTTATTCTCATCTATTTTTTGAGTGATATAAATAATTCTAGTAGAATAACTCTTATATTTAAGAGCACAATATAAAAATATTAACTTTTTTAAAAATCAAAAAATATTATAATACAATAAATTAAATATGTTAAAAATAAGATTTAAACGTGGTGGACGTAAAAAACAACCTTTTTATCGAATTGTAGTGATGGATGTCAAAACAAAACGTGATGGAAAAGCATTAGAAGAATTAGGGTTTTATGACCCAATGAATAAAACTTTTCAGATTAATCGTGAAAGAACCATTATTCGATTAGCTAATGGTGTACAACCTACAGAAGTAGTGAAAAATTTGTTAATAAGGGCTTTTAAATTTTAATAAATGATAAAGAAATAAATTATGTCAAACGATAATATTTATGTATTTAAGATTCTTTGGGGTAAAAGCTATTTGGGCTTAGCTGTAGATAAAAAATTACAAAACAATTATACAATCCCTATTACTACATTTTTTTTTTGGCCTAGGGAAAATGGTTGGCAATTACTAAAAGAGGAATTATCATATAAGCCATGGATGTCAAAAGACGAATCTATTGATATATTAAATAATTATACAATTCTTATAAACTATTGGTTAACAAATGTCGATAAAGTAGAGGGTATAAAAAAATTAATACGAGATAGCGCAAAATTAAAATATGAACTTTTAGGCAAATTTTGAAGCTTCCTCAATTGAACAAGAAGTAGTAATTATAAATATTAAAAGAATATATATAGAAATACTTATTCTAAAGCACTAGTAAATTTATTTATTTAATAGAATATACTATTGACTATGTATCCCAGCTATTATTCTTATATAAAATAACCTAATAAAACATTATATAATGAAGTATTGTTTATCATAATAAATACTTATCTTTTCTTTAGAGATGAACTTCCTAAAAAAAAAAAAAAGAATAGCATCAATTTTTTTTTTACTTAGAGCTTTAAATCCTTTTTTTTTTGAATTACTTATGGATAGTATAAAAGATTTTAATAAAACCTTAATAAATAAAAATAAAATTATTATTTTATTTACTTTTTATTTAAATCTTTTCTCAACCGAAAAATTAAATCTCCAAAAAACTGTTAAAGAACTAGATCAAAAAATTCCCACCGATAATGAATTATATTCAATCTTAAAACAAATCTCATTCTCAAAAAATACTATGAATAAAGAATTAAAATTCCTTTTTGAAAAAAACTTTTTTTGTAATCTTTACTTACATAGATATAATGAACTCCTTACTTTGCAGATTATAATGTCTAATCAGATAATTAAAAATTTAGACAATATTTAAACTGGGGTAGGAGGATTCGAACCTACGAATGGCGGAGTCAAAGTCCACTGCCTTACCACTTGGCTATACCCCAAAAAAATATTATATGAGCTAGGAGGGAATCGAACCCCCGACACCGTGGTTCGTAGCCACGTGCTCTAGTCCCCTGAGCTACCAGCTCTCCAGATGTATAATACATTATTATTATTAAACTTTCCTACGATCGTAAATAAATTTAAACTTTTTTCTCCTTTTAATAAATTTTGCTCTTCTTTTAAGTTTATTAGTAAATTCAATTTTAATTTAAAATTATTAGTTCAACTAAAATGGTACGATATAGAGGCCCACGTTTAAAAATTATTAATCGATTAGGCGATTTACCTGGTTTAACAAGAAAAGTTGTAATAAAACAAGAAGCATCTGAAAAAACACAACAAAAAAAAGCAAAGGCCTCACCTTATAAAATTAGACTCAATGAAAAACAAAAACTACGTTATAATTATGGAATAACTGAGTCACAATTATTACGTTATGTTAAAGAAGCAAGAAGAAGAAAAGGTCTAACTGGGTTTTTATTAATGCAACTTTTAGAAATGCGACTAGATAATATTATTTTTCGTTTAGGATTAGCTCCAACCATACCAGCAGCAAGACAATTTGTTAGTCATGGACATGTAATGATAAATAAAAAAAGAGTAAATATACCTAGTTTTCAATGTCAACCAAATGATATTATTACTTTTTCAAAAAAACCTAAGACGATTACACTAATTAAATTAAATTTAAATCGAGCTGACAATTCAAATCTAAACGATAATGTTTCTAATAGTCATTTAGAATTTGACTCCCAATTATTAACTGGAAAAATTCTAAATTTAATACAACGTAACGATCTTAGATTTAAAATCAATGATATGCTTGTGATTGAATATTATTCAAGACTTGTTTAATAAAAGAAAAGCAATTTAATTTTTCGATTTATCTTTCTCTAAAGAGAGCTCTATTCTCTCTTTTTCTTCTTTATTTATTACCAACCCTTCTTTTGTCGTAACAAGTTTTCGAGATAAAGACATTTCACTATTTGATTTAGAAGGTTCGACCATAGGGTAACAATTCTCATCTTCTAAAACATCACATTCCAATAAAACAGGATCTACACCTTCCAAAGCATCTCGTACCGTGGTCCATATTTCTGATTGACGATTAGTATATAAACTTCTTATCCCATAAGCTTTTGCAAGTATATCAAATTTTGGTGCACCTTCAGACATATTTGAATGTGAATATCTACCTTCGTAAAAAGTTTCTTGCCATTGACGGACCATCCCTTGCCAATGATTATTGATTATAATAATTTTAATTTTTAATTTATACTTAGAAATTGTACCTAATTCTTGTAAATTCATTTGAAAACTTGAATCTCCAGTAATACAAATAATATCTTCTCTTGGATAAGCTATTGCTGCACCTATAGCAGCAGGTACGCCAAATCCCATTGTACCTAAACCAGCACTAGATAACCATTTACGACATTGGCATTTTGTATATTGAGCAGCCCACATTTGATGCTGTCCAACATCTGTAGTAATTATAGCAGAAGGCTTAATTTCTGTTATTGTTTTTATCACTGTTTGTGGTAATAATACATCATCAACAGTTTGAGGTAATGGTGAATAATCCCCTGGTATTGGTAATAATGGAAATTGTTTTTTCCATCTCTCAGTTTTTTTACACCAATCTGTAAAATCATCGCGAAGATGTTTTTCTAACCATTTATGTTCTGGTCGTGCCATTAGTAATAAAAATTTTTCTAAAATTTTTTTTATGTCACCTACGATACCAATACCAACATTTTTATTTTTACCAATTTCAGATTCATCCACATCAATATGAATAATAAATGCTTTACAAGCAAAATCTTGTAATTTTCCAGTAACTCTATCGTCAAATCTAGCACCAATAGCAATTAATAAATCACAATTTGATATAGAAAAATTAGCAGAAACAGTACCATGCATCCCTAGCATACCTAAAGATAGGCGATGATTTTCATTAAAAGCCCCTTTTCCAGTTAAAGTTGTTGTCACCGGAATTTTATAACGATAAGCGAATTTTGATAATTCGTGGGTAGCATTAGAACTTATAACCCCACCACCAACATATAATAGTGGCTTGAAAGACAACGAAAGTTTATGTAAAGCCATTCTTATTTTGTCCAATTGATTTTTCACTTTATATCGCCAACCCAAAACCTTATTCACGGTTGTTACATAGCAAGGAGTAAATTTTTTAATTGTTTCTAATCCTATATTTTTGGGGATATCAATTAAGACTGGTCCAGGCCTTCCATTTTGAGAAACATAAATTGCCTCTGCAAGAATTTGAGATAAAAATCTTGCTTCTAAAACAACATATGAATGTTTAACTAATGATAACGTTATTCCATACATATCAATTTCTTGAAAAGCATCAGTTCCAAGAAATTGACTTCCAACCTGACCAGTTATAACTATCATAGGAATTGAATCTAAATAAGCCGTAGCAATCCCAGTAACTAAATTTGTTGCACCAGGGCCTGATGTTGCAAAGCAAACACCTACTTGCCCACTTGATCTACTAAATCCATCGGCTGCATGGGTTGCAGCTTGTTCATGTCTTACAAGATAGTGTTTAATAAACTTTTTTTCTTCCCAAAAAAATAATTCATCATAAATAGGTAATATGGCTCCACCAGGATAACCAAAAACAGAATGAATACCACTTCTGACTAAGGTATCAAAAATAGCAAAAGCTCCTGTCTGAATATATAATGTATCTTCATTGATTTCCTGAATATTTTTTAAAAGAGTACCTTTTTTTAACTTCGTTTTTTCTCCATCTTCATTATGAAATTTATCCTGCACTTTTTTTTTAGCTATTTTAAGTCTTTCGTCGTGATCTAATTCTCCTCTTATTGAAGTCAATCTTGTATAAAACCATAGTGAAGAATATTTCCTATAAGTATTACGGAATGGGCTTTTCGAGAAATAATATGTCGTTTGTTCTTTTGTTTTCTCTATTTTTTCTACTTCGAATTTTTTTTCATCTTCTGATTCGAATTTTTTTTCATCTCCTAAGTACGTTACTAAATTAAAAAATTGTTTAGTTTTCATAAAGTAATTATCCTAAATAAAATAATAAAATAAATTGGATAAGGAAAGTTACTCAAAATTCAGCATTTCCTTTAAAATACAAAATAGAGTAATTAAAATAATAATAATAATAATGTATATTATTTTTTTATCATCAAATTTTTTTAACCAAATAATCATAGGGTTTATTAATACTAAGATTAAGCCAAGCATTGAAGAGATAAAAAACCTTGGATAACGTAGTAAATTATCCCAAAAAATCATTTTTAAGCCTTTTTTTTATTTTTTATTAACAATCTTCTTAAATAAATAATAAAAGTTAATTGAAATTTTTTCCCATTTAGGCTCTCGAATATACTATGATATACAAAAAAAAATATAAACTTATAGTTCGTAAAAAATTAATAAGCAAAATAATTTATGAAAAAGAAGAAATTCTTGAGAATTTATATATAAAATATATAGAAACGATTAATCTCTAGGTGATCATTTTTGTTAGAATTAATAATTAAGATTAAAAAAGTATATGTAAAATTTGAATTTATATAAATTAATATAGTAAAGTATTAACATAATATCACTTTATCGTATATATCTGACACAAGTCTTAAAAAAAAAAATTTATATCTATGACATTACTTATTCTTGGAGGGACGGGAACTTTAGGTCGACAAATTGTTAGAAAAGCATTAGAAAACGGTTTTCAAGTTCGTTGTATTGTACGTAATAAAAAAGCTGCAAATTTTTTAAAAGAATGGGGAGCTGAATTAGTTTATGGTGATTTAACAATACCAGAAACTTTACCCTTTTCTTTTCAAGGTGTTACCGCAATAATTGATGCTTCAACTACCAAATCGAACGATAATAATGAATTAATATCGGTAGATTGGTATGGTAAAATAATTGTTGTAGAATTAGCAAAATATATTCATGTAAAACGTTTTATATTTTTATCTATTTTAAACTCAGAAAAATATCCTTATATTACTCTAATGCAAATGAAGTATAGGATAGAAGAATTTATTAAAAGTTCCAAAATACCATATACTATTTTTAAATATGCTGGATTTTTTCAAGGACTTATATATCAGTATGCTATCCCTATTTTAGAACAAAAACCTATTATAATTACTTTGGAATCGCCAACAATAGCCTATATTGATACACAAGATGCTGCATTTTTTTGTATAAAAAGCTTATCTATTCCAGAAACAAAAAATAAAATATTTGCTACTGGGAGCTCTCAAGCCTGGAAATCAGAAGAAATTATTAAATTATGTGAAAAATTATCAGGACAAAAGGCAAAAACTCAAAGAGTTCCTATATTATTTTTTAAAATATTCAGACAAATAACAGGTTTTTTTGAATGGAGTCGTAAAATAAGTGATCGATTAGCATTTATTGAGTTTATAAATACTACCCAAAATTTCCCATTTTCTATTAATTATACATATGAATTATTAGATATTAACAAAAAAGAAATCTTAGAATTAGACTTTTATTTTCGAGAATATTTTGAAATGATGCTTAATCTTCTAGAAAGGTTAAACGTGGGACAAATAAAAAAAACCAAAACTTCTATTATCTAATATATATATATCTAATATGAATCACACCATTTTTGTGGTAAGAGTAGTTGATGACCCAGTCCATTTAATCTACAAAGAACATGAAACTATTCAAATAAAAGTACGATTTCCAGTTCTTCGACAAAAGGATTCTAAGAGTGAATTAATACTACTTCTTTGGGGTGATTATCGAAATGATTTTTTGAAGTATTATAAAGTACAAGATTATTTAATAATTGAAGGTACATTAACTTTAAAAGGTTATAAAAATATGGAAAATGAACCGAAGGTAATTGTTAAAAGAATTTATCCATTTTTATTATTTTAAAAACTAATAAAAATGGATAAATTCTTTTAATATTTTATTAATAGAAAAATATTATAGCTTTTAATTATAATTAACAGCTATAATATTTTTCTATTAATAAAATATTATATTAACTAATCAATTGGACGCATTGAAAGTACAGCCTCTGTTTGTCGATTTATTCCTTTTTCAAAACCTGCAGCAGCAGCTCTTGAACGACCAGAATGCCACCAATGTCCTACTAATAAGAAGAAACCTAAGAAAAAATGAGAAGTTGTTAACCAAGAACGAGGCGATACATAGTTAACCGAATTTATTTCAGTAGCTACACCACCCACTGAGTTTAAAGATCCTAATGGGGCATGAGTCATATATTCAGCTGCTCTACGTTCTTGCCATGGTTGAATATCATTTCTAATTTTATTTATATCTAAACCATTTGGACCACGTAAAGGTTCTACCCATGGAGCACGTAGATCCCAAAAACGCATTGTCTCCCCACCAAAAATAATCTCACCACTTGGTGAGCGCATTAAATATTTTCCTAGACCAGTTGGTCCTTGTGCAGAAGCAATATTTGCACCTAGTCTTTGATCTCTCACTAAGAAAGTGAAGGCTTGTGCCTGAGAAGCTTCAGGACCAGTAGGACCAAAGAATTCGCTCGGATAAGCTGTGTTATTGTACCATACAAAAATAGAAGCAGTAAGACCCATAAGAGATAAAGCTGCTAAACTATAAGATAAATAAGCTTCACCAGACCAAACAAAAGCTCTACGAGCCCATGAAAATGGCTTAGTTACAATATGAAATACACCACCAAGAACACAAAGCGCACCGACCCAGATATGTCCACCTACAAGATCTTCCATATTATCAATTGAAGCAATCCAACCATCCCCACCAAAAGGTGATTTAAATACGTACCCAAAAATAATAAATGGATTTATTGTTGGGTTGTCGATAAATCGAACATCCCCACCACCAGGTGCCCAAGTATCGTATAAGCCATAACTAACTACATTATTAGGCATAGCTCGTAAAGCAAATAGTAATGCACCTATACCAAGAAAAATTAAATGAATACCTAAAATCGATGTCATTTTGTTTTTATCACGCCAATCATAACCAAAAAATGGGAATGATTCTTCTAACGTATCAGGACCAAGTAATGAATGGTATATCCCACCAAAACCTAAAACGGCTGAAGATACTAAATGTAGAACACCAACAACAAAATATGGATATGTACTAATAATTTCTCCACCAGGACCAACACCCCACCCTAAAGTAGCTAAATGAGGAATTAAAATAAAACCTTGTTCATATAATGGTTTCTCAGGGATAAAATGAGATACCTCAAATAAGGTCATTGCACCTGTCCAAAAAACCATGATACCTGCATGGGCTACATGTGCACCTAGTAATTTACCAGAGACATTAATAAGACGAGCATTACCAGACCACCAAGCAAAACCTGTAGATTCAATATCTCTACCTGCAACAACATTAAAGGGCGTTTCCACGTGGTAAAACCTCCTCAGGGAATACAAAGTTTTCATGTGGCTGATCTTGTGCAGCCATCCAAGCACGGATACCTTCATTTAATAAAATATTTTTAGTATAGAATGTTTCAAATTCTGGATCTTCTGCTGCACGAAGCTCTTGTGATACAAAATCATAAGCTCTTAAATTAAGAGCAAGTCCAACGATACCAATTGCACTTGTCCATAATCCTGTTACTGGTACAAAAAGCATAAAAAAATGTAACCAACGCTTATTTGAAAAAGCTACTCCAAAAATTTGTGACCAGAAACGGTTTGCTGTTACCATAGAATATGTTTCTTCTGATTGTGTAGGGGTAAATGCACGGAAAGTATTAGCAGCATCACCATCTTCAAATAAAGTATTTTCTACAGTAGCACCATGTATTGCACATAATAGTGCACCACCTAAAATTCCAGCAACACCCATCATATGAAATGGATTTAATGTCCAATTATGGAAACCTTGAAGGAATAGCAAGAAACGGA